CGTATTGAGCAAGAGCTAAAGTAGCTCCTAAAAAAACTGTTATTATACCTATCAAAGATATTAGATTCATTATGTACGGTATTACTATGAACAGCGGAAGAAGGCGAGCTACAAGAAAAATTCCCGCCGCTACCATAGTAGCGGCGTGGATAAGAGCCGAAATAGGAGTAGGCCCTTCCATGGCATCGGGTAACCATACATGAAGAGGGAATTGCGCGGATTTGGCAACCGGACCGGCAAATAATAGAAATCCGCACAAAGTAACAAAAAAAAGGTTAACCTCATTATTAGAAATCAAGTTATTCAATATTTCGAATAAATCCCGAAATTCGAAACTACCCGTTATCCAATAAAGACCTAGGATTCCTAATAATAATCCAAAATCCCCTACACGATTAGTTACAAATGCTTTTTGAGAAGCACTTGCGGCAATTGGTCGCGTGAACCAAAACCCTATTAATAGATAAGAGCACATTCCAACCAATTCCCAAAAAATATAAATTTGTATGAAATTAGAACTAGTAACTAATCCTAACATTGAAACATTGAAAAAACTCATATAAGCAAAAAATCTCAAATATCCTTGATCATGAGACATATAATTGTCACTATAAATAAGAACCTGAATTCCAACTGTAGTGATTAATATTGACATAATAGAAGTAAGTGGATCAATAAGGTATCCGAGCTCGAAAGAAAAATCATTATTGAGGGTCCAAGACCTTAGGAATTGATAGATATAAGTTCGATCCATTTGCTCAATAGATAAATTGATGGAAAAAATCATAACTATACTTAAGAATAAAATACTAATAAAAGCCCACATACGGCGAAGATGTTTTGTAGCGGTCGGAAAAAGTAGAAGTCCCACCCCTATTAAGATAGGGACTGGGAGTGGAACTAAAGGTATGATCCAGGAATATTGATATGGATGTTCCATAAAATCATTAAAATAATATTAATTTTTGTTATTCTTAATTCCTTGTTTCTAATTCGCCGGCTATTAGCTCTTTTAAAAAGGCAATCAAATGTTCTAACTAAGTTACTGGGCAAAAATAAATAATTATTTTTTACTTTATACGAAGTAAGATTTTTATGAAGATAGAACAATTTCTAATTGCAATTATTATTCCCAAATTACACCAATTTATGTACCTAGATCAAGACTAAAGAATCACATTAAATTCAGTTTGATAAAAATCAATAGGTTGGCTCGGAGCGTTCCCCAATAAACTTAGGTGTTTTTAATTTGTTTCGTTTTTGTTTATTCACAATTATTAACTAGTTTATCTCGGAACGTATCGATTGTTTTGCATTACAATAAATGGGATTTAATAACCAATTACTAAAAAAAAGATTAAGACGATAAAACCTGTTCGATGTATATTTCATGTATAAATATAGCATGCCGAAAATAAAAAAAAAAGCCCTTATTCTATTGTTTTTTTTTCGAGTAAGATTTTATGTCATTCTTGCATATTTCTATTTATTTATCTTTTCTAGAAACTAACTCCCTTTAGAAAAAATACACAGATAATGAAATAATATAGTAAAACTAAAAAAATGATTTGTTTTAACACTAGATGTCTTTCACATCCAGTTTAAGCAATGAATAATCTTTTCTTTTTTGAATGCCAGTTCCAAAAAAACGTACTTCTACATTAAAAAACCATATTCGTAAGAATATTTGGAAAAGGGGAGGGTATTGCGCAACATTGAAGTCTTTTTCCGTATCGAAATCCCGTTCTATTGGGAATTCAAAAAGTTTTTTTGTAAAACAAATAAATAAGAAAACTTTGGAATAACCTGAATACGCCCGACTCAGAAATGAGTTAATTGTGTTTAGACTTTATCCTATAGAAAAGTAAAAAAAAAGTAAGAAACCAGTCCTCTTTCGTAATGTTTTGAAACAATGGATTTGTCTACTTACTTTGAAAACTAAGTAGACAAACTCGAAAGTTTAACCTTTTTTATTTGAATAATTTTTGTCTTCACGCCCTAAACAACAAGAATTTTTTTTTAGATTTTGGCCTTTCCATTTATGCTATAGAGGAGGAGATATACAATCCTTAGTAAAAACCAGTGGGTTGTTGAAACTAATTGATTCAGTATAGAACTTTTTTTGAACTTTCTAAATTATTATTTTTCTGAATCACTATATATAACCATATACCATGCATTTGGACTTCAATTGCCAAAAGCGCCCCCTCCCATTTAGGCAGATATTGTATAAGAATCGTGAATAGTGTAAAATTTTTAAGTGGTTAAAAAAACTTATATGTTTGACAGGAAGAATCTATCAAAATATATCTATTTTTGAATTCTAATTTATAAAGATTTTTTTGAAATAGGGTACAATTCAAGTACGATAGAAATAAAATTTTTGTTAGAAATTAAAATTTTGTTTTTTTTATTGTTTCTAATACGTCCAGCCCAATAACTAAGTGATTTGATCAATCTTAGCACAAATGAATATTGAAAAAAAAACCTAACAATTGCGACAACCCAAACACAAAAATTAGAAAAAATGAAAAAATAGAAAGAACCCTTTTTGAGTTATTCCCTGGATTGAAGTTATAACTAGTTAGTAACAGTTGTTACAACAGTTCTAGTTTATTAAACCAGAAACTATGAAAGTTAAGTTAAATAAACCTGAAATCTTAAATAATTAAATAAGACAACCTCGACTATTGACTAATAATAGGTTATTATGATTTCGAGCAAGCCGCTATGGTGAAATCGGTAGACACGCTGCTCTTAGGAAGCAGTGCGAGAGCATCTCGGTTCGAGTCCGAGTGGCGGCATAGCATGTCCAAAAAGATATACAAAGAGTGCTATAAGCAATTTAATTTATGATTTCCATTCTGCATATTTGAGATATTCTCGTTTTTCTTTTTTTATTTTTTTATGATCTTTTCAACGTTAGAGCATATATTAACGCATATATCCTTTTCGGTCGTTTCAATTGGAATTCCAATATATTTACTAACCTTATTAGTCGATGAAATAAGAGGACTATATGATTCATCAGAAAAGGGGATGATAGCTACCGCTTTCTGTCTAACAGGATTATTAATCACCCGTTGGATTTACTCGAGGCATTTCCCATTAAGTGATTTATATGAGTCATTAATCTTTCTTTCATGGAATTTCTCCATTATTCATAGGATTTTTTATTTTAAAAATAATAAAAACCATTTAAGCGCTATAACGGGACCAAGTGCTATTTTTACCCAAGGCTTTGCGACTTCAGGTTTTTTAACTAATAAAATCCATCAATCCGGAATATTAGTACCTGCTCTCCAAGTCCGGTGGTTAATGATGCACGTAAGTATGATGATATTGGGCTATGCAGCTCTTGTATGTGGATCCTTATTATCCATGGCTCTTCTAGTCATTACATTTCGAAAAGTTATAAGGATTTTTTTGAAAAGAACAAATTTTTTAAATGTAAATGAGTCGCTTTGCTTCGATGAAATCCACGAATACATGAACGAACACGAATACATGAACGAAAAAGGGAATGTTTTACTAAAAAAATTTTCCGCTAGAAATTTTTACAGGTATCAAGTGATTCAACAATTGGATCGTTGGAGTTATCGTATTATTAGTTTAGGATTTATCTTTTTAACCATTGGGATTCTTTCGGGAGCAGTATGGGCTAATGAGGCGTGGGGTTCTTATTGGAATTGGGATCCAAAAGAAACTTGGGCATTTATTACTTGGACTATATTCGGGATTTATTTACATACTCAAACAAATAAAAATTTTGCAAGTGTAAATTCCGCAATTGTCGCTTCTACGGGATTTCTTATAATTTGGGTATGCTATTTCGGAGTCAATCTATTAGGAATAGGGTTACATAGTTATGGTTCATTTAATTAACATCTTTTTGAATTGAGGAAAGGGCTTGATCAAGACAAAGATAGGACAGCACATAGATCGAAACGAAACTTAGTGTTAGTGTAAGACGTCAAGAACCTTTTGAATCAAGCAAGTCCGTCGATTCAAAAGGTTCTTACAAATACCAAAGGCGTTTGGTCACAAGTAAAATGTGATTATTTTACTTCTTTTTTTTATTTAACTGAAACTCAAGAGAAGAAAAAAACTTCCTTTTTCGTTGGCTACCGAACTTTTTTAATGATGGTATTTCTTTTTTTTTTTTTTTAGTCGCGCAAACCATCTATAAAAAAATTAGATATAATAGCTTCGGACTTGTCCACGGATAGTGCGAGAACAAAATCCGGATAAATCCCAATACCTATTACGGGTATAAGAATAGAGATCAAAACAAATAACTCCCGGGGGCCCGCATCAAAAAAAGAAGGGTTTGGCGGGGCATTAAATAGCTTGTACCCATAGAACATTTGCCGTAACATAGATAATGAATAAATAGGAGTTAATATCATTCCAATTGCCATTATAAAAGTGATTAGTATTTTTGGCATTAAAAAAATTTTTTGGCTGGTAATTATTCCCAAAAATACTATAAATTCAGCAACAAAACCACTCATACTGGGCAGTGCAAGCGAAGCCATAGATAAGATACTGAATAGTGTGAATATTTTTGGAATTGTGATAGCCAGGCCACCCATCTCGTCGAGATAAGCAAGACGTATTCTATCATAACTCGTTCCTGCCAAGAAAAAAAGTGCAGCACTAATAAACCCATGAGAAATTATTTGTAAAATGGCTCCGTTGAGTCCTGTATCAGTTATCGATCCAATTCCTAGAATTATGAAACCCATATGAGATACAGAGGAATAGGCTATTCTTTTTTTTAAATTCCGTTGTCCAGGAGATGTTGAAGCTGCATAAATTATTTGCATAATACCTACTATCATGAACCAGGGGGAAAATATAGAATGGGCGTGTGGTAATAGTTCCATATTGATCCGAATCAACCCATACGCTCCCATTTTTAATAAGATTCCGGCTAGCAGCATACAAGTACTGTAATGTGCCTCTCCGTGGGTGTCTGGTAACCACGTATGGAAGGGTATAATCGGTAATTTGATAGCAAAAGCAATAAAAAATCCAATATAGAATATTAGTTCCAGTGCCACAGGATATGATTGATTAACTAATGTTTCCAAATTTAATGTTGGTTCATTGGAACCATATAAACCGATACCCAAAACTCCTATTAAAAGAAAAACGGAACCTCCCGCAGTGTACAAAATAAATTTTGTGGCTGAATAAAGGCGTTTCTTTCCACCCCACGCCGCCAGAAGTAGATAAACGGGAATCAACTCTAATTCCCACATGATGAAAAAAAGTAAAAGGTCTCGAGAAGAAAATGATCCTATTTGACCACTGTACATCGCTAACATCAGGAAATGGAATAGCCGGGAATTCCGAGTAACTGGCCGAGCCGCGACAGTAGCTAAAGTAGTGATAAATCCCGTCAGTAAAATAGGTCCTATGGACAGTCCATCTATTCCCAACCGCCAGTCAAAATCAAAAAAGGTGATCCATTTATCATCCTCGTCCAGCTGGATTAATAGATCGTCCAATTGGAAATTAGAACAGAATGCATAGGTCGTTATAAGGAGTTCTAAGACACATATATATATTGTATATCCTCTAGTCACCTTATTTCCTCTATGAGGAAGAAAAAAAATTAAAGAACCCGCGGCTATTGGAAAAACTACAATTAGTGTTAACCAAGGAAAAGAATTCGTGGTAAAGACAAGATACACTTGGCCCAGAAAAACCCGTCCTAGAAAAAGAAAAAATAACAATCTATTTCCATTTAGAATTTCTAGGACGGGTTTTTGTCGGTAATCGGTAAAAAAAAGAAACTGTATTCAAAACGGATTCAAGTGGGTTTTTTGGAACGTATCAATAAGCTAGACCCATGCTTCGAGTTGTTTCATGCCATAAATAAACCCGAACACTCAAGAAATCCGTTGGGCATGCGGATTCGCATCGCTTACAACCAACACAATCCTCTGTTCTTGGAGCAGAAGCAATTTGCTTTGCTTTACATCCGCCCCAAGGTATCATTTCTAATACATCTGTGGGACAGGCTCGGACACATTGAGTACACCCTATACATGTATCATAAATCTTTACTGAATGTGACATTGGATCTATCAATTTATGTTTTGAACTTTTTAATTTTCGATCTAGTCAATTTTGAAACATCGTATATTTAAACACCAGATGAATCAATGATTTACCAGGATTTACCAGAATTTACCAGAATTTTTATAATTAACCCACTTCTGGATCAACTCCTAAGAAGGAACAAGGATATTTTGATTTTTTCCGTTTTTACAAACATGATTGAGGTTAGTGTATATTATATATCCTAAGCCGAAGTGGTGAATACTACGATTAGTATTTCTAAATACTACTTATTCAACAAAGTCGATTGATTGATACGAGTCGATTTTCTGTTACGATAAATTGACGAAACAATAGCTGATCCGATAGCTGCTTCGGCGGCTGCAATAGCGATAACAAAAATTGAGAAAATGTCTCCTTTTAATTGTCGACTATCAAAAAAATAAGAAAATGTTACGAAATTGATATTAACTGCATTTAGTATAAGTTCAAGACACATCAGGGCCCGAACTATATTTCGGCTCGTAATCAATCCGTAGGTACCAATAGAAAATAAATAGGCACTCAAAACAAGTACATGTTCGAGCATCATTGACCAACTCCGTACCAATTTTGATTTATTTCAATATGAACAATAATGCAAGCGATTTGATTGCTTCAAATATACCAAGTACGGAACAAAGGAATCCATTTGATAATAGATCAAATACACAAAAATTTTTATTTATTTTCTATTGATCCGCTTTAACGTTTAAAGAATTAAAGAGAAATGGATGTGATAACACATAAAAAGTCCAATTAGGTTTGGGATTGCGGTTTCTAGTTCTAAGGATTTGTTACTGACGAGCCACGGCAATTGCACCTATCAAAGCAACTAAAAGAATTATTGAAACGAGTTCAAATGGAAGAAAAAAGTCGGTTGATAAATGAATTCCAATTTGTTGACTATTACTTATCAAATCTTGTTCGATAATTTGATTGGGTCGTGTAGTCCAAATAATCCCGTACCACGACGTATCTAGAATAGTAGCGATTAGCGAAAAAAAAAGACTTGTACAAACCACGGAAGTAAGTCCGTGACCAACAGTCCAAAGATTTTCATTCGAATCTTTGTAATAGTCTGAACCATTCATGAACATTACAGCAAATATGATTAAAACGTTTACAGCTCCCACGTAAATAAGGAGCTGCGCGGCAGCTACAAAATGTGAATTTGATAGAATATAGAATAAGGATATACAAACAAGAACCAATCCCAAGGAAAAGGCAGAATAAATGGGGTTGCTAAATAATACCACCCCTAGACCTCCTAATATAAGACCTGATCCCAGAAAAACTACAAGAAAATCATGTATTGGTCCAGGCAAATCCATTATATTAAAATAAGAAATAAATAAATCAAAATCTTTTTCATGAACTTATTGAATCGACCAGGCATTTTTTTTTATGAGACATTTCCAATTGAATTAAATTCAAATTATTAAGTGGAAATTGGTGCGGATATTGTTATTGAATCAATTTCGTTCTTTTCTTTATTCGAAATGTCAATTTGCAATTTAAGCTATATAATAGAGTTTCAAAAAGCTTTGGTGTATATATTTTCAATACAAACTAAGTTGGACTTCTGATCAACCAATCAATAGTTGGGATTTGGAGTTATTGTTCAAGCAAAGAAAAACCCTATTCCTTTATACCAAATATACCAATCCTTTATACCAAATATACCAAAGCAGAGTCTTAGTAATTCAAAATTAAAGGGCTTAGTCATTTTTTCTTTGAGGCGAATTCAACACTGTTCGAATTGTTAAATCTTCAATTACTGACATTGGTAACCGACTTAATGCAATTTGATTATAATTCAATTCGTGACGGTCGTAAGTAGCAAGTTCATATTCTTCAGTCATTGATAAACAATTTGTTGGACAATACTCAACACAGTTACCACAAAAAATACAAATTCCAAAATCAATACTGTAATTAAGTAATCGTTTCTTTCGAATATCTGTTTCAAATTTCCAATCAACAACAGGCAGATCTATAGGACATACGCGAACGCATACTTCACAAGCAATACATTTATCAAATTCAAAATGGATTCGACCGCGAAAACGCTCCGATGTCATTAATTTTTCATAAGGATATTGAATAGTTACAGGTAAACGATTTGCTTGGGATAAAGTAATCATGAAACCTTGACCGATGTACCTTGCAGCTCGTATTGTTTGTTGACCATAATTCATGAAACCAATTACCATAGGAAACATATCGTGAATATCTATGAATAATTTGAGTTTATTTCTTTCTCTTGTTTGAGACAAGTAGTGAATATTCTATTCCTTTTTTTATAGCGAAAGGAGTTGGGAAGAAGTTGTTAATAAAAGATTGCCGAGAGAAATAGGTAAAAGAAATTTCCAGCCAAGATTTAATAGTTGGTCCATTCTTAGTCTCGGTAAAGTCCATCTTGTTGTAATCGAAAAGAACAAGAATAAAAAAGTTTTGGCTAATGTAATAAAGATACCAATTGTCGTTACAAAGATTCCATCCACTTTTTTTATTTCAAATAGTTCCGGAACAAATATGTATGGAATGGAAAGATTCCAACCCCCTAAGTAAAGAACTGTTACAAATAATGAGGAAACTAATAGATTTAGATAGGAAGCAACGTAAAATAAACCAAATTTTATTCCTGAATATTCGGTTTGATAACCCGCTACTAGTTCTTCTTCGGCTTCTGGTAAATCAAAAGGTAATCGCTCGCATTCCGCTAGGGAAGAAATTATAAAAATGATAAACCCTATAGGTTGACGCCACAAATTCCACCCCCAAAAACCATATTTTGATTGTGCCCCAACTATATCAACTGTACTTGAACTGTTAGATAATCATAGTCGGTGGTAACATTACAGTTGCCATCGCTATTACAAAACCGTACATGAGATTTTCACCTCATACGGCTCCTCAGGGCCACAAATAAATGTAAGAACGAAACCCGTATTAGTTATCTTCATATGGTTAGAGGATAGATAAAGGCAAGATCTAGCGGAGGTTCCAAAATTATACCACAGGAATTCTGTCTACTCTAAGGATAAAAAAAAGATTTCGGAATTAATCTTATCCTTTAAGAATTTCAATTTTGCTGTGTTGAGTAATAACTTAATCAACCCTTCAATAAAATACTCTTTGTCGAAATAGAAATAGCTATTTCAACCCATCCTTTTAGTTTCGATTACGAAAAAGAATTAGACATTACACTAGTTCATAAATCATGACACAATTTTCATTTCATGAATATATGAAAGAACGAATAAAAGGATCCTTTCCTATTGGAATTGTATTTTTTCCATTTTTTTTTGTTCCTATTCTTTTTTCTGAGAGAAAGGGGGGACTTAAAAAAGGGTAAAGGATTATTTCGTTCCTGATAGTTTTTTTTAACTAGCGGATAGGAGCATACTCTGGATCGGAATTGTGGGGAGTACTACTTGATCATTTCTACTAATTTAAAGCCCCAATTAGTATTCTTTTTATGTTATGAGGAAGTATACTTTTTGATAATTCACATAATCATAATCTACATTACTAACCCGTCGTGTGTTTTTTGGTGTTCCTTCCTATCCACCCGTTTTTTGTTTTCAACACCCGTAATATATAGGCATTATAATAGATACAAACGCTAATAAAAATTCCATAGGGTTGGTCTTTTGAGCCCGCTTCAAGTTAGGATGATTAATCAACTAATCTTGGGGTAAGGGCTTCCTCCACTTTTACTTTTGTTTATTTCCCCTTAACGCTTGTACATAGGAAATGAGACTTAAGCCACTTGTGTTGCGAATTTCAAAGTTGTTTTCTCTCACTCATATATAACTACCAAATTTTTTTTTTTATTAACCTAAAAAATAAATAAATGAATAAAAAACAGAAGATTTCTATTTTTCTATTGAAGTTCTTTTTTTTCTAAAACCAAAAGAAAAACAATAGGAAAACGAAAAGCTTAGGTTTTAGCGAATCGCACGTAGAGATATTGATAAAACACATAAAGTTAATGGTATTTCATAACTAATCGATTGAGCAGTAGCTCGCAGACCGCCTAAAAAGGAATATTTATTATTTGATCCATATCCTGACATAATAAGTCCAATAGGGGCAATACTTGAAATGGCAATCCATAAAAAAATACCGATATTAAGGTCAGCTAAAACTAGGTTATAACTAAAAGGAATTACTGAAGAACTTAGTAGAATTACTATGACTGATATAGATGGTCCAATACTGAATAAACTACTATTTCCTCTAGATGGAAGAAGGTTTTCTTTGAAAAGTAGTTTTGTCCCATCTGCTAAAGCTTGAAGAATTCCCAAGGGACTGGCATATTCAGGCCCAATACGTTGTTGTATTCCTGCGGATATTTCTCTTTCTAACCACACAATTACTAGGACACCCGTTGTGATTGCCACTACAGGAGTCAAAATAGGGGCAAGCATCCACATGATGCCATAGACCTCTTGTAGGGATTCCAATCTGGAAAAAGAATTGATATCTTGTACTTCTGTTGTATCAATTATCATTTCAACGATCAACTTCTCCCATAATGATATCTATACTACCCAATATTGTCATAATATCAGCCAATTTCATTCTTTTAACTAACTGAGGAAGAATTTGCAAATTGATAAAACCCGGTGGGCGAATTTTCCATCTCCAAGGAAAACCGCTTTGATCTCCTATCAGAAAAATTGCCAATTCTCCTTTTGGGGCTTCTACTCTCACATAAAGTTCTTGCTTCGTCAATTCAAAACTCGGAGAAGGTTTTTTACTAATGAATCGATCTTCAAAATCATTCCATTCTGGATCGTTTTCTCTATCAAAACATCGGATTTCTAAATTTTCATAGGGTCCTCCCGGAATTCCTTCTAAAGCCTGTTGAAGAATCTTTATAGATTCGGTCATTTCACCGATTCGGACTAAATAACGAGCTAATGAATCTCCTTCTTTTTGCCACTGAACTTCCCAATCAAATTCGTCATAACACTCATAATGATCAACTTTACGAAGATCCCATTCTATTCCAGACGCTCGTAGCATTGGTCCGGATAAACCCCAATTTATTGCTTCTTCTCCACCAATAATGCCTATTCCTTCAACCCGTTCTAAAAAAATAGGGTTTTTCGTAATAAGTTTTTGATATTCAGTAACCCCCGTTAAAAAATAATCGCAGAAATCCAAACATTTATCTATCCAACCGTGGGGTAAATCAGCCGCTATTCCTCCGATACGAAAATAATTATGCATCATCCTCATACCGGTCACAGCTTCGAATAGATCATATACTAATTCTCTTTCTCTGAAAATATAGAAGAAAGGAGTCTGTGCACCAATATCTGCCATAAAAGGGCCAAGCCATAACAGATGGGAAGCTATACGACTCAACTCCAACATAATTACTCGGATATAGCTGGCCCTTTTGGGTACTTGAATGTTTCCCAACAGTTCGGGTCCATTTACAGTTATTGCTTCGGTGAACATAGTAGCTAAATAATCCCAACGGGTTACATAAGGCAGATATTGTATAATTGTTCGGTTTTCCGCAATTTTTTCCATCCCTCGGTGTAAATAACCCAATATTGGTTCACAGTCAATAACATCTTCACCATCTAGCGTAACGATGAGACGAAGAACACCGTGCATTGAGGGGTGGTGAGGTCCCATATTGACTATCATAAATTCTTTTTCTGTAGCTAGTAGACTCATAGGTTTTTACTCGATTCATTCCTACATGAATTATTGAAAACAACAAGAAGTTCATCAAGATTCAAAATAAAGTAATTAGAATTTTTTTTTTTTCAAATTAACGGTTTTTTGACTCCCGAATATTCAACTTACTAATTAATTCTTTATAGCGTACTCTATTTTTCTTTGACAAATATGCTAGTAGACGTTGCCGTTTTTCCAAAATTTTACGTAGACCCCTTTGAGATAAATAGTCTTTTCTGTGCAATTCTAAATGTGAAGTAAGTCTCCGTATCTTATTAGTGAAACGGAATACTTGAAATTCAACCGACCCACAGTTTTCTTCTTTTTTTTCTTGAACCATAACTAATACGAATGGTTTTTTTACCATAAAACAAAACGCCCTCTCCCTACTTTTTTGAAGATGAATTTTACCGATTCAGTAATAATAAGACTAGTTACTTGAATTTGATATATACAATAATCTTAAGTTCGTTATGAACTTGGTAAAAAATCACTATCAATAATCAATCCAATTTTCAATTAGATTAGGCATCAAAAAGTATGGTAGAGTTTTGCAAAAGAAAAAAATTGACCTAAAAAAAGCTTCTTGATTCGTTTATGGATCTAATTAATATGTACGCCCTTAAATTGGAAATTGGTATCTTGCATCAGACTGGAATGGAAGACAAGACATGTATCCATTTCTTTGTTTTTATGTCCCATGTTTAGGACATGATCGATAGGAAAAGTACACTATTAACAAATTTTCAATCGTGGATACATATGTACCCTTACTATACTGAAACGACTCCCATTATTGGTATTAAACCAATATCGATTCATACAAATTAAATCTTCTAATCGATATTTGGGCCAAATAAAGAACTTTAATTTAATTAGTTGTTTTTTCTCTTTAGAAAAATCTTTGTTTTTAGCCAAAGGTTGACCCCCGTTTTTTACGTTAGTTTTTACGTTAGTACAAAATAAAGGATTTCCCTCCATAACGTTTTGATTCTTCGAATTGAAACAAATTAGAGTTCTTAATTCTCTATTAAATTTAGGGAATAAAATTTTTTCAGGAACAAGCAAATCATAATGATTTTTGTTTCTATTTCCAGTTATTTTTTGATGTTTTGCAATAAATTCATTAATTTTTTTTTTATCAATATAGACTTTTTTGTGGTATCTTTTAGTAATTTTGTGCTTATTCTTATGAACTAAAGAAATACCTATGATTTGATATATAACAAATTGGCTATCCTTTTTTACAGACAAACGGCGGGGTTCGATAATAAGCATTCCCCCTTTCATCAATTCTGTAAGAGCAAAATTATTATTATTGATCAAAAGAGGCAAACTTATTTCTGCTCTTTGAATAGAGGCTATAGCAAGGTCACTAGGATTTATAAGTCGAACCAGGTAACAATAGACTTTCATATCATTGAGTATTTTTTCCCTGAAAGAAACAATACCTCTCCATCTCAATTGCAAACACAAATACTTTTTTAGCAAGAAATCAAGTTGTACTTCTGTTTCTCTCTTGTATTTCTTTTTATTTATATGTTTTTTCATATCCGATCTCGTATAATTTTCTTCAACACCCTTTTGGTGGTTTGAGAGAACTGATCCAAGACTTATTTGTTTTTGTGCATCTGATCCGGGATTTTCTTGGTCTGCGAGCTCTTGTTCTTCTTGACTTTGATTCGATAATTCAAGATATTCTTTTTGAGTCGATGATATAAAAGGATCCACTTCTTTTTTTTCGGTTCGAATTTTATTACCCTTTCCATTACAATTGAAAAGAAGTAATTTGATTGGTATGATCCACGGTTTTGTTCTATATGCATTAAAAAGTAGCGCAAAGTCTGGAAAGAACCAAGGCTCCAGGTTTGATAGAGGACAACTTAGTATTTCTTCATTCATTTCCATCCAATCAAAAAGCGTCTTTTTTTTGTTGGATGGGTTAATTTCTTCATCTTGATGAATTGTAAGATAAAAGGGGTCTCTTTTCTTAATTGCATCAATTTTTTTATAATTATCGGGCCCCCTTTTAGTATTTTGCTTACTGCGGGTACCCATATCCATATCAACCCAGGCTTCAATATTGACCTTATTTCTAAGATAAAAATTAAGAATTCTCCAATCAAAATATTTTCTATACAAGAATTTGTCCTTATTTATAATATTATCTTCTCCTAGATAATTATTGATAGGGATAGCTCCCAGCATAGCAAACAGTATAGCAAATAAATTTGCTTTCTTTATATTGTAATTATAATAATACTTTTGTTTATTATTTACTTGGACTAGTGATCTATCAATATATGAGTCTTTCGTATCTTCAGAATTGATCGATTTATATGATAAACAAAAATATCTATAGTGTTTTTTAAAATTCGATTTTTTATTACGTAATGAGTCTGCTTCAAAAAAAAGTTTTTTTCCATAATGAGTTAATCCATTTTTTTCATATGAATTTCTTTTCGTTAAATCTTTATTTTGAGCCATACAGTGTTGATGGGCTCTATTTCGCGATTCTTGTGGTACGAATCTAGCCCATTTAATCGAATCTAAATCATATTGATAATGATCGCTTACGTAGTTTTTCCATAAATTTCTTTCAAAATGCCAAAAGGGTTTATGTCTTAATTGGTAATTAAATATTCCGTGTTTGTCAAAAAAATCTTTTATTTCATCCTTAAGAAATAGAGAAGTTTCGTGATATTGAAGAATAGGTCTTAATTGATAAAAGTAAAAAGGTGGGGCTTGTAACAATTTGTAAAATACATATGTTTGTGATTGTGAAAAAGACGATAAATTAGAAGAATTTTTTGAATTCTTATTACTAATCTCGAAAAGTGGTTTTTTGACAGTCGAAATTAAGTGAATTCTCTTTTTCTTTTTTTTATTAATTATTTCCAGATTTTCTTCATTATTGTGGATGTTTTTCTCAATAATTTGAATTTGATTTCTTGTTGATTCACCAAAAGATTTCGCATTGATTCTTGGAATAGTAAGTGTAGCTAGAAAAAATTTTATGTATAGCTTTTCAATAAAAAATTTGACAAAAAAATAGGATTTACGGGTTAATCGAGTATTTTTTTTTTTGAATATCTGCCAAATGTTTCTTGATGAGTCTAATATCTTAGCAGAATAAGTTGGTTTGTTCGAACTCATTTTTTTTTCTTTTGTAATTTTAGA